ATCAATCCATCTTTCTTCCCCGATTTGAAGATGGATTCCGTTTTCATTTCTTGGCTTAGTGTTAGATAGGGATACACCTATTTCTATTTCTTAACAATGAGGCAGAAAGTGAAAAAAAAATGAAACTTAACTCTAAAAACATAAAAGTCTCTTTTATGTTTTTTATGTCAGACCAATCACTTCTTGAAAAGATTCTGTACTAGACTATTATTCGATTTTATTTATTTTTATTTTATTTAAATAAAATAAAATATCGATTTTTTTATAGAATTGTGATTAGAATATGAATAGAAATGTCAAATCAAAAAATTATATGGAATCTTAAAAGATAGAAAAAGCCTTCGAAGCTAGTCATCCCATTTCATTATATTGACAATTTTCAAAAACTGATCATACTATGATCATAGTATGATGGCGGTCGAGCAAGTATGCCCCCATCGTCTAGTGGTTCAGGACATCTCTCTTTCAAGGAGGCAGCGGGGATTCGACTTCCCCTGGGGGTAGGGTACTACGAAAGGAAGTTGATCATGGATTATCCATAAAGTTAGAATAGATTCTTCCTGGGTCGATGCCCGAGCGGTTAATGGGGACGGACTGTAAATTCGTTGGCAATATGTCTACGCTGGTTCAAATCCAGCTCGGCCCAATAATTCGCTGTCTACCATGAAATGATATAAGCCTTTTTGTTTTGCATAAGTGCCAGAGAAGGGAAAGAATCAAAAAAAGTCAAATTTGCTGATATATATCTACTTTGATTTTTTCTTTATTTCGTGTGTCTAGTTACTTTTTTCTTTCCATAAATTCGGATCTTGCTAAGGATCCAGATTCATATCTGGATCCTTTAAATATAAACTTTAATGAACATAAACCTTAATGAATAGAGTAAAGAAAATAAGATTTTTTTTATTGAAAAATCGATTATCAATCAATTTGCTAATAACGAAACGATTACCAGTAATCCGTGTTGCTATCACTAAAGTGATGTCCATGTAGATATCAATATATCACTTGTGATTCTCTTTGTTACAACACACTGATTTTAATCTAAAATTTAAATGATTAAAATGAAATCATAACAAGGAATATGGATGCCATCCACTTGATTTCCATGGGATTGTAGTTCAATTGGTCAGAGCACCGCCCTGTCAAGGCGGAAGCTGCGGGTTCGAGCCCCGTCAGTCCCGGCGGATTCAATAAAAAAAAAGACATCAACTCCCCTTTTTGTTTCTGGGCAAGGGGATAAAAATGGCGGAATTTCATTTCCAATAAATAGTCTTTTTTGTTTTGCTTTTTTTTTTTTTCTTTATTTCATTTCTATTGTTTATTTGAGGTTATTTAGAAACTCTTTTTGTAAACAATGGAAGTGGAAAAGGCTTTTTTCTTATGATACTTCATCAGATGATTGTACAAGGAAAGTGATAGGTTATAGAAAAGAAAGCGTGGAAAAAGAATGATAAATAAAAATTTTTTGATTGGATCAGGAATAAAATTATGTATTCGGTGTGGATAAAAGATCTTCCTATGTTATACTATTCAACTCTCGACGATGAATCGATTTGATAGCTCAGATATTGTTATTCATGATATTAATTTCATTCGATATCATCGAAATCTAATTCATCCGATTGAATTTACAAGCGAAAGATTTCTCATCTCTATGGGATTAAATCCCGAGGTATTCCAAAGAAAAAAAAAGAAAAGATGAAATTATGGAAGTAAATATTCTTGCATTTATTGCTACTGCACTCTTCATTCTCGTTCCTACTGCTTTTTTGCTTATAATTTACGTAAAAACGGTTAGTCAAAATGATTAATTTGAATCAAATTTGACTATCAATGACAAAAAGGATTTCAATTTCTCGTCTTAAATGAAAGGAATGGATTAGACTCAGTAGTATCCTAAGGGGACCGGTTCTATGGTAGAAAGAAATAGATTAATCTATTTCTTTCTACCATAGAACCCCATTTATGGTTATTGTAATGTGTAAAGTTTTAATGTATAAAGATACAAGTGAAATATCTTAATCTTTATATAAAGGAATCTACCTATATCTATCTTTTTCTTCATAAATGTCAATATTAATTAAATATAATATGTAATGTACATACTTTCTCAATTTCATTTGTTTGCTTGATCCATTTGATACAGATAATCCAAACTCGAGGAATTCGATGGTAACTTCTTCGGATTTCGAAAAGGGGTACCCCACCAATGGTTAACCTTTGAAACCCTGATATAAAAATTGAAAATGAGTCAATAAAACAAAAAAAAATCCAATTTCTAAAATAAAACAAATAGAATACATTCTTCTACTATAATTTAATAGTCTAGAATTTAGAAATTTTTTTTAAGTTTTTTAAAAAATAAAAAAAAATTTGCCGAACGATCTAGAAAACCAAAAAAATTGATACAGATTGATAGAGTTTGATTCTTAACTCAATTAGTAGTACCTCTAGAGTCCACCTCTTCCCCATACTACGAGGGAAAGGGAAAATGTAAAAACTACCATTAAAGCAGCCCATGCGAGACTTACTATATCCATGTAAATTCTGTCCCCTATTTCTATGAATATGAAGAAACTATTCCATTACTGTTAACTAATAATATAGTGAAATCACTGGCGCAGAGTCAAAAAAAAAGGGGAGGGATTTGGTCTCAACACCATTGATGAACCACTCCAAAAAATCCACTTATCTTATAATGAGTTCTTATAGAATTTCTAGTAAAATCGCCAAAGATGTAAACACAAGCAAACTACGAGTGTAGGGACATCTTTAGAAGTATCCAAGGAATCTTAGTCACATGTAGAAATAATAAAACTTATTCGTTCTTTTATTGCCCTTCATTTTAGTAAAATGAAAAAAAAAAAGGCAATTCTCCATCTAATCTAATATTGATTGAATGTCTGAGCATTCCGAGACTTTCATGAGTCTGTATACAAAGTATCTTACGTCCTTTCCAAAACTATTAATTAGATTCCCTCTCTGGCTCTCCAATCTAATTCAAGACTCAGTGAGTGGAACTCCATTAGTAGTGGAAAGTCAAGATTTACCGATTTCCTTCCACTACTTTAAGTTTTCCTTGAATCTTATACGCAAAAATTTACAACACTTTAGAGAACAGAACCTCCAGAGCCAGAGGTTTAGAATCACGAAGAGAAAGTATCAAGAGTCTTTTTCCTATGTTTGTTTTTGCGAGTTATATCATCAAACCAGAGTAGGGGATTTCGAGTCTTTTGTTGAGGCGACACCCGGATTTGAACTGGGGAAAAAGGATTTGCAGTCCCCCGCCTTACCGCTCGGCCATGCCGCCAAAACGATATAAACTAGATTAAAATTTTCTCGCTTTTTTTTTGGAGTTGAAAAAAAAAAGAAAATATAGATTTTCAGTCACAAAAGAAAGACAGAATCCAGTACAAATCAGAACCATTAACTATTGACTGTAATTTCATGACCATTTTTGAATTTTAATCTTAAATTTTCTTTTTTTTCTAATGATATAAGAAAATCATTAGAAATGGATTTCTAACTAATCTATATTGATTTTTTTTTTTTCAATTAAAAAGAAATCCTCCTCAATTTAAATTATAACAGCAATGATGAGTATATGTAAACCCCAGAGCATATGTTACGTTGTTATAGAGCTATAGCTCTATAATGGGGTATTTTATCTGTCTAGGATGCTTATAGGAAGGAATTCTCAAGAAATTTTTGTATTTCAATTTTTCATTGAATTAGATTGAAGAGAAAATTGAATTTTTGATAGAGCACAGCATGTGCTGTCCCGAATAGAACTGTACCGCAATAAAAAAAGAAAAAGAGACGTATATATCTTATCTGCGCATTTTTTTATTAATAAAAAAATTAATAAATAAAAAAAATACAAGCTTTCTTACCGACTTCAATTCAATGATATTCTAAATATTCTATTGAAAATAGGTAAAAATCACTCTCTTTTCTGCAAATCTTTTTTGAACAATGAAATACAAATACACTAAAAAGTAAAGTGTTAGAAAAATCAGCTTTCTATTTATTATATCTTTATCCACTCGAAGAGATCAAATCATGAATACATTTATTTTATGGTATGTAATCGGAGTGGAATATGTAATATCATAATAATGGTGAAAATGAAATTACTTTATTTTTGATATTCTTTACAAAACTCCATAAGTCCCAGTGGTATTTATCAATTCTCTTACATTTGTACCTCTTTCTTATTTATAAAAAATTCCAATTGAATCTAGTCTCCGTTCATACGTATTTCATACATTCCATATATATTTATATGATATGGAGTTGGATAAAATTTCATGTGATTCAGTAAACAGAATAGAAATTCCATTATTGCTAGATCGAATTCTATGCATATGATTCGATGAAGAATGAGAGATGGGATTTTTTCAATAAATAATGGATAATGGGAAATTCAAAAAAGATGCTCGGGGATGGAAATGAGGGAACGTCTACAATACCTGGATTTAATCAGATACTATTTGAAGGATTTTATCGGTTTCTTGATCAGGGTTTAACAGAAGAACTTTCTAAATTTCCAAAAATTGAAGATATAGATCAAGAAATTGAATTTCAATTATTTGTGGAAACATATCAATTGGTAGAACCATTGATAAAAGAAAGAGATGCTGTATATGAATCACTTACATATTCTTCTGAATTATATGTATCCGCGGGATTAATTTGGAAAACCAGTAGGAATATGCAAGAACAAAGAATTTTTATTGGAAACATTCCTCTAATGAATTCCCTTGGAACTTCTATAGTAAACGGAATATACAGAATTGTGATCAATCAAATATTGCAAAGTCCTGGTATCTATTACCAGTCAGAATTGGATCATAACGGGATTTCGGTCTATACCGGCACCATAATATCAGATTGGGGAGGCAGGTTAGAATTAGAGATTGATAAAAAAGCAAGGATATGGGCTCGTGTGAGTCGGAAACAGAAAATATCTATTCTAGTTCTATCATCAGCTATGG